ATCCACCAGAGCTTTCTCATCGAAGAAGAAAAGCGGGCTCTATATGCCTGGCGGAATGGAAAGACTTGGATGGTCTTGAAAAAGTCTTTGAAAGCTCAACACTCGAGTGACATCATTCAGCTCATAGAGATTTCGACAAAAAGATGAGAGCCCCTATTGATTTCCTTTTTTTTTGTTTTTGAAAGCGCCATAGATAGGCTAGAATTGACCCCAGTATACCAATCCAAGTCAGAAGAATCAGTCTCAGAGTCAGTCAAGAGTCCTTCCATACTGAGTAGGAAGGTCAGTCAGATCAATGAGATTGCTCAGTCGCAGTGGAGTTGTTTGGCGTTTCCTTAGTGGACAATAGAGAGCCAAATCAGACTCGTAAGGTCGGTGAACTAGGTGGAAAGTGCAGGTCAGCGCTGTGGAGATAGAAAGGCCGATGCGATGGATGGATCCTTCCACTGTCTTTGAACCGAGACTAGGCAATTGAGAAGACCATAGCATAGAGAGCATGGAAAAGCCTCTCTCTCATCCACTTTGAGCTCAATAAACAGCAGCTGGGCTGGAGGAGCTTCAATCGGTGCATCTTTCGCTTCCAAAGTCTTCGTCTTTGCCTGCCTATTTTGCACTTCTCTTCTGCATACGACTTTCCACTGGTTCTATTCCTTATGACTTCTCCGAATGAAGGAAAAAGTAAGTGATAAAGGGCAAAGCATCGCCCAAATCTTATGACCCAGCCATTTCCTACCGGCTTCACTTACTTTGATGAAAATGAATAAAGGTATCTCCCGTGCGTCTTGTAAGTTAATGTCCAATAGCCTATTGTATTGAGACGAAAATGACTACCTTCTCTCTCTTGATCTTTCTAATGCTTGAATTCAAGAGTTGAAATCTGGTCTCGAGCCCTTTAAAATAAAAGCAGGAGATCCGTTTAGGATTCTCTCTATGCGATCATTACCAAATTCATCCATTGAAGGCTTCTCATAGCGCTTGCTTGATCTAGAGGGCACCTCAAGTTCACTTCTTTCCTTTAAGCCCTAAACTACCTTCTTTAATTGCTCTGCTTAGTTGCCAGGGTTTAGCCTCAGATGTTCTTGCTATGGTCGACTCTTCCCTCTTTCAAGCTTCCTTACAGGCGGAAGAGTTAGCAAAGGTAGAGACAGTCCGATCTAGCCAGTGAGCAGCATGTCCGCTTTCGATTCAATATTTTTCTTCCCACCCGGAAAATTCTTCACTTCAATGGAATGCAGCTATTTCTGAGGGATAGCTATGTTAGCTAGGCCACCGGCCTGATCAGGGTTTCCATCCGAACTAGGAGAAGAAGTAGTTAAGGAAGGCTTCTTTTGAAGAGTTTGAGGAGCTAGCCGGTACTCGATGGGACGAAAGAAGCAAAGAGCCCCTACTTCTCAGAGATAGAATTATTGGCTAAGAAAGCCGTCTATAGTGAAGTTTTTAGGGGTAAATGAGTCTATTCTATTCGATAAATGGCTAATGAATACAATTTTATGCCCCCTAATCGCCTTAGCCCCCCAAAGATGCGAAAAGAGTAGGATATGCAAAGGTCACTCCAGGGTGGCTCAAAGGTCGATCAAGGATATCCCTGTCCTGTGCCCTATTCACTAAGATATTCGAATTTGCCCTTACCGAAAAGCAAGGCTTACCTCACTAGTGGAATTCCGATTCCGGTATTCTATCTATTCACCCTCAGATCACTGAAACTCGCTTTCAAGCTCTCTCTCGGCTAAAGAAAAGCAAACCCTCATTCCAAAGCTTACTCTGAACTTGGTCCCTTTTCCGCAACTAAAAGTCTATTTAAGGCTCGTTTAATGCATCTCTTGTGGGGTCCTTATCCTCATTTTATTATAGGACAAGGGCCGTTCTTCTATTACTTTTTGCCGTGCCTTACGTCCACTCTCTCTATATCCGACCTTTTCTCTAGTCCGGACATCCAGTACCAGTATAAGTATTTCAAGGATTGGGCAAATCTATTTTGCACAGACAGAAGCAAAAGTCCCTCCTTGCCTAGGTCTTAAAAAAAGACGAATACAAATTCATTAGTGGATGCTGCCAAAGGGAGTGGCGATGCCATACGCAAAAAGGAAGAGACTCATAGAATGGCAGAGGCAAATAGAGCTTTTGCACATTTTCGTTAATCCATGAACAGGATCTATACATCTCGATCGGAAAAGAATCAAGAAAAAAAGAAAGAATCGGAATTGATCGCGAAACAAAGGAAAAGAAAACGAAAGACGAAACATAAATCATGGATCAACTAAGCCCTCTCGGGGACTTGCTTAAGAATAAGAAAGAGGTAAATACCATAAGGTTTGGTCCTATTTATGGGGATTCTGTAAATATTCCATTCCAAAAAGATCAAATTCGAAACAATTGGGATTTTTTTTTTGCGGGTAAGGCTTTGTGAACCTATTCTCTGTGCACTCAAGATGTCCCTTCATCCAGATGTATAGTAATGGGGCACAACCGAGGATTCTAAACCTTTTGTCCGGCAGTAGTTCAAGGACCGGAAAGTTTCTGCTAAAATGGCTTGTACAGGATTAACCCCGTGCATGACCTGGTGAAAGAGGTCAATCACTCTGCCATCAATGTACCCCGGGAAATTTTGTTTTGAACTATCATGCCAGTGCGGTGGCAATTAATCCCAAATAATCCTCCTGCTGCTGCATAATAAAGGCATGCAATAAGTCCCCCACGATATACACCGTAGGCTTATCATCTTAGACTGATGAGCGAGGACGGGACAGCTCCGAATCCACGGTCGGCCCAGCAAGAAACTGTGGGCCGGAGCAATGTACATCACCTGGAATAGTATGTAAAAAGTGTAGGGAAAAATTGATATCTCAATATACCCTATCACCTCTCTGCGTCTTCCATCAAAAGCCCGTAGTCTAATTGTACTAGGTCTCATGTATGACGTATCCACCGGAAGTTTGGCCAATGTTGACCTTGGCATCACATTCAGGGATGATCCATTCTCAATGAGAAACCTTGCCACAACGTGCTCTTTGCACTTCAGGTTTTAGTTTGAGGGGATCTATATTCAAACTTCCCTTAAGCAGAAGTGATCCCTCCTGACCTTCTTTATCTAAGCTACCACTGAGGTGACGAAAATAGATTTGAGTTTAGGCCTTGCAAAGCTATAGCGCTAGGCAGCAAGTCTTCTCAAGACTACTTTGTTATAAAAGTGACACTACTAAGATCTTATTTCTTGGGCATTGTCTTCTTGATTCAATCCTTTCTGGAAAAAGCAAAAGCAAAAGTCTACTTTGGAGCGAATTCCCCGGCTCTGCTAAACGGAAAGAGCCCCATAATTAATGGCAAAACTCTAAAACCCCATATGCTTCAAAAAGCAATTCGGGACAAGAATGTTTGTTAAGCCACTCGGGAAGAGTCAGCCTTTAGACTCATTCTCCTATCGGAGGAAGATGCCGGCCTGTAGGCAAAAGGTCGGTGTCGATGTCCCTATCTGAACAAGTGAGCACATAATCCTTATCACGTCACAAGACGATGAGGATGCAAGGTCCTCAGGAAGATCGGCACTCCCCTGTGTGGTGCATCCATGGGAAAGAACGATATCGAATCCTTGAATAGGCCGAGGATACCTTCTTCGGGTGGGAGAGATGAGTCAAATTGGTCATCTAGGGGCCTGAAGGAATGGTGATGATTTTGACCTAATTCTCGATATTGCACTAAAAAAAGAAAAAGACATCTTTTTTAGGCGAAATCCCTTCCTCAAGGGGCTTATCCCCAGAGGGGGACCCCGGTCATCCACCGTATAGTACCTCGGGGTCAGTAGCAAACGAAAGCGAGCACGAAAGGAAGGCTTAGACCAGCTCCTTGTAGTCCAATTGTCTTTGTCCCAATCCAATGTCTGTGATCAAGCCAGAAAGAATAGCAACATAGAGATCGAATTCGGTACAGATATAAAGGAAAGGTTAACAGCAAGAGCAGCGGAATCTTCAACTGATCCAGCCACACTCCCAAGAAAGAGAGAAAGGGCGCAATAAAACCGTCGTCCCCTTAACCGAGAGGAAAGACTGCTGCTAGAAGACAGAAAGCAATCAATCAAGCAAGCACGCCTCAAATCGGTTATCCTTTCTGAGAGGAAAAAGTCAGTGATAAAGGGCCTGAGTCAATCAGTTGTAGGTCAATCCATCCAGGAAAACCTCAGGTCCCGCGGATCCTGATTGGTTCTTGCACATGCTTGCTTTCCAACATGAGCTTCTTCTGATGGCAAATGAAGCCAATCTTCTTGCTTGGTACGGACCAGCTCGGGGCTGACTTTCGTAGGGTCCAAATAGCATCCATGTAGTGCATTATTTTCACTCACTCTCTTTTTTTTTGAGCCCCTCTGTGAACGAACCTAGGAATTGGATAGATGATTCCCTCTCTCTCTCTGAGAACGCACCTCCCTCCTCATCTTATGGATCTTCACACCTAAACCTTAACGCACGAGCCTCAGCCTCCTATCGAGCAAGCAAGCATAGAGCCAGGCCGCTAGGAAGAAGACTTAAAACACGATCCAACATTCAGTCACTAAGGCAGACATCCCCTAGGAGGCGTACCCAACCAAGAGCAAGAATGGCAATGAACGGGAAAGGGCAATAGAATTGGGGAGAAGGACTTATCTTGAAACTGCTCGGAAAGAGCTAAAGCTCTCCTCACACGCATTCACACCCTCTGGAAGCCCTCCGGCGATATAGAACTTATAGACATGGGTTCAAATTGCTTCTGTCTTAGAATGGAAGACAAAGAAGCAATGACTCATGCCCTCAGGCTTGGCCCTTGGGTGATTAACAATCATTATCTTATATATAGTTAGTATATATAGTTAGACGATGGCGCCCGGGGTTCTGCCCGTCGACGGATACTGTCCAAACAACCATTGTGTGGGTAGAGTTCAAGAATTGTCCATCCACTGAATTCCATCCTTTATCTACTCTTTCATTGGTCTAGTCCGTCTTTATCAAATTCTTCTTTTATCCTTGCTCTTGAAC